AATTTAAACCTTCTTTTTAGTCAAATTAATTGCGAAATGCTTTTCTGGAATGCCCAGTATTTGTTTTACATCTTCTATGCACAAATGCTCAATTTTCATAAGATCTTCTTGACTGTTATTCAACAGGTCCAATAATGTATGTATATTGGAATTTTTGAAGCAATTGTAGATCCTGAGAGCCAATTCTAATTGAGAAAAAAACTTGATTTCACTGCTATTTTTTTTTTCTTAGTTCAGTCAATCTATCAGTAAAAAAAAGGGGGGGGGGTAAAGTAAGTCTGCCCTGATTATCCCCGAAATGGAAGTTTTCTTTTTCCGCATATAGAAAGGGAATAAATAAATCAATTAAATTCCGAGAGGCTTCATAAAGTGCTTCTTTAGGAGTTAAACTCCCATTTGTCCAGATTTCGAGAAAAAGTATTTCTTGTTTTTCATCACCATTACTATACGAATGAATGCTATGATTCACATTTCGAACAGGCATGAATACAGCATCGATAGGATACCGTCCGTCTTGGAAGTTGTTTGGAGTTTTTATAGCATATCCGCGATTCCTTTCGAGTTGTAATCCAATACGCAAATCTATTGGTTCCGTCAAGGTCGCTATAGGCTGTGTAGTATCAACGATTTCCACATAAGGTGGTGCGATGATATCTTGAGCAGTTACACATCTAGGTCCCCTAACAAAAATAGACGCGTCACAGGTTCCATATAAATTGCTTCTCAATACAAGTTCTTTCAAATTCATTAAAATTTCATGTACTGATTCTTGAATACCTACTATAGTAGAATATTCGTGTGGTATTTTCTCAGATTTTGCACGTGTAATGCATGTTCCTTCGATTTCTCCAAGAAGAGCTCTGCGCATCGCAATTCCTATTGTGTCGGCTTGACCTTTCATAAGTGGAGATAGAATAAAGCGTCCATAATAAAGACGTTTACTATCTATTCTTGATTCAAGACATTTCCACTGCAGTGTCCGAGTCGATACTGATACTCTTATTTTCTCTCGAACCATAGTAATATTATAGATAATAGATCAGATCGTTGAGTCATTTATTTCTCTTGACATCCCTTCATTAGTTTTTTTTACACGCGTCTTTTTTTAGGGGGTCGACAGCCATTATGCGGCATGGGCGTTACATCTCGTACGAAACTTAATAGTATGCCACTTCTACGAATAGCTCGTAATGCTGCATCCCTGCCGAGACCTGGACCCTTTATCATGACTTCTGCTCGTTGCATACCTTGATCTACTACTTTATGAATAGCGTTTCCTGCGGCGGTTTGAGCAGCAAACGGCGTCCCTCTTTTTGCCCCCTTGAATCCGCAAGTGCCAGCGGAGGCCCAGGAAACCACTCGACCCCGTACATCTGTAACAGTCACAATGGTATTGTTGAAACCGGCTTGAACATAAATAATCCCTTTTGGTATTTTACGTGTACTCTTACGTGAATTAATACGCCTATTCCTACGTGAACCAATTTTTGGTATGGGTTTTGCCATTTTTTATCGTCTCATAAATATGAGTCAGAGATATATGGAGATATCCATTTCCTGTCAAAACAAATACTTTCCTTTTTTTATTTGTACATCGAGTCCGTTAGAAAGTCCCCTTTCTTAGTCGATTGATTATCCTTGTCGTTGTTTATGTTTCGGGTTGGAACAAATTACTATAATCCTTCCCCGCCTACGAATTAGTCGACATTTTTCACAAATTTTACGAACGGAGGCCCTTATTTTCATATTTGTCATTCCTTACTAAAATTCCGAATATATTTCTTGGAAGAAAATAAGTTTCTTGAAATTTTCAATTTCAAATTGTATTCGGGAATGTAGACGTTGAAAAACAACTTAATCGGTTGAATCCTTGTTACGAAGTCTATAAATTATACGTCCTCTGGTTGAATCATAACGGCTTACTTCTATTTTTACTCTATCCCCCGGTAGGATTCTTATAAAACTACGGCGTATCCTTCCTGAAACATAGCCTATAATCAGATCCTCATTATCTAAACGAACCCGGAACATGCCGTTAGGAAGTGATTCAATAATTAAACCTTCATGAATCGATTTTTCTTCTTTCATTCCAGGCAAAACCCCCTTAAAGTATCAACTAATGGGGGAGGAGTGATATTATACAGCCCGTCCTTTCTTTTTTTTTTCAAACTAGGCAGTTTCAGATCCAATTCGTATAGCAGAGGGATTACCATATATAACATAAAATTTCTCCGCCAATTCTTTCTAGTCTAGCCTCGCGGTCTGTCAGTATACCTCGAGAAGTAGAAAGAATTAGAATCCCCATTCCCCCTAAAATTCTAGGAAGTCGTCGATAGTTAGAATAGATACGTAGACCGGGGCGACTGACCTGCTTTAAATTTAAAAATTTTGTATATGGTCCTTTCCTATTCCTTCTATGTCGTAGAGTTAAAACCAAAAAATCTTTGTTTTTTTCCTGATGTTTTCTCACGCTTTCGATAAAACCTTCTCGTAAAAGTCT